ATTTGGAAGACGGGCGTTGCGTTCGGTTCGAAAGGCATGGTTTTCAGTATGTCTCCAGATAGGGCCCCCCACTAGTCCGGCTAGCTAGTGAGCGGTTCTTTCGGGCGAGAAGCGGGCCGGGCCCTACGGGCGGGCATCTCCCGCAACGCAAGCTGCATTGTTCGCCACCACCCGAGAAGCAAAAGATTCGAGAGTCCAGGCTGAAAATACATGCATAGATAGTGGTCTAATGACAAGGGCCGACGACGGAAGCTCGGGACGGAGCCGTATGATGCGGAAGTCTCACGTACGGTTCCCTGAGAAGGGAGTGGCTACCTACTGGAGCTTCGACCAACCACCACCGGTCAATTCCGCTTTGGGGCCACCCCTTACTCTACCATTATTATAGGGGTATGGGGTTCGAGACAAAGAAAGATCAAGGCAGCATATCAGTTTTTCCTTTATACTTTACTTGGATCTGTTTTTATGCTATTAGCTATTCTGTTGATTCTTCTCCAAACAGGGACCACCGATTTACAAATATCATTAACCACAGAATTTAGTGAGCGGCGCCAAATCTTTCTATGGATTGCTTCTTTCGCCTCTTTCGCCGTCAAAGTGCCTATGGTACCAGTTCATATTTGGTTACCCGAAGCTCATGTAGAGGCACCTACGGCAGGATCCGTCATCTTGGCAGGAATTCCTTCAAAATTGGGAACCCACGGGTTTTTAAGATTTTCAATACCCATGTTTCCCGAAGCGACACTTTGTTCCACTCCTTTCATTTATACTCCAAGCGCGATTGCTATAATATATACTTCCTTGACCACTTCAAGACAGATCGATCTTAAGAAGATCATTGCTTACTCCTCAGTAGCCCATATGAATCTGGTGACTATTGGTATGTTTAGTCGGGCGGCGGCCGTTAGGTCACCTATTTTTAGTTATGGACACACAAGGCCAAAACATGTGTGCCGGGCGTGCGACCCATCCACCTACTAGCAATGGGGGAGAAAACATAGCATGTCGCAACAAAAGCTTGATTCAAGGCGTCAGCAAAACATTGCCGTCTGTTCCAAAAACAAAAGCCCCTTAGCGCCCCGGGACGGGAGTGGGGGACACCCTACGCGCAGGCAACAGCAGCACCGGCTCTACGAAGTCAGAATCGAATCTTTCTGTTGGCTTTCCCAATTCATTCGTGAATAAGAATTCAAGGGCTAGAAGCTCTAGCTGCTTCGCCTGCTTCTTATTATGGTGTGGCTATGTTGGCGTGGCGGAAATGAACGAAAAGCGAGATGAACTGAACGTGCTATTTTCAAATCGAGATAGCCTGATCCGTTCTGATAGATCGAAAGAGTAGGAATGATAGAGAGGGAATCCATCAATAATAAGGGGAAATCCCCTATTTCTATCTATTGATAAGACAACTATCTATTCTTGATCCATCAGAAAGAAATCGATATGTATCTGATTGATGGAGTCTACATCGTACGTAGAGCGCCCAAGCGCTTTTTAGGCCAGCTCAGTTCTCTTATCCATCGGTCCAATGCACTGGGCTCATCTCATGGATGGAGGGAAAAGCCAAAATGTAGTTGTGTTGTTGTTGTTCGCCGCCTCGACGCATTCCCTTCTCTCCCCGGCATCGTCCCACACAGAAAGAAAGAGCGCAGAGCCCCGGCCCGACCTGTAGGTCCGCTAACGTAAAGCGAGGAGTTGAGCCTGAACTGGCGAACCGAAGTCACTTTCGGAACCATACTTCCTACAGCTAACACGTGTCCAGTCCAGCGGGAACGCGCAGCGCAAACGAACGTAAGCTGCTATACCGAATCCCCCGCTGGCCATCGGGGACCGAGTGGTAAGGCCATGATCTGCAGGGGAACGGATCACTCATTCTTCCATTGGGGACAGGTGCACGAACGACAACTCCAAACGTCACACATCCGTCGCCTACCTACCGTTTAGGTGGCACCAGCGAGATCCAGCTAAGGTAAGGAACTTCGTGTCGCGGCTGCTCCACTCCGCCGCGGTCTCATGAACTGAACTTCGTTGCCTTCCCGCGTGCGAAGCGAATGGGCGCTGTGCTGTGGGTCAGTTTCGGGGCGGGGGGCGAAGAGAGACCATAAGAATGATTCATTTGGATCGACGAGCTTTTTTCAGCCCCAAAACTCAGAATCAATGGAATGTCTGTCTATCCATGAACATCTATTCTATCTGTATATCTAGGGGATCTCTCTATACATATAAAATTGTTTTATGGCACGATATGATCGCCTAGCCGTAGCCGCATATCCGCTGCGCTCAATATGCGGGATTTCAGTTGGATCAGATCTTTCGCTTTGACGGAATTTGGACCTAGCGAAAAGGACTTTAAGCCTTCGCGCAAGCAAGCGCGAGAGAAGCAAGCAAAGTAGAAGCTTTGCCAGAAGCAAGACGAGGAAGCAGAGCTGTCGTATAAGCGGTAGCTTCCCCCGACCTACTTTGATTCAAAAGAAAGGCGAAGGGTTTGGCAACAAGCAAACGG